TAGTATCACAGTATCCTATGATGTAAGACAGGGCAAATGTGCATCTGGTTGCTTGCATATAACATATATGGTACAGAATATATAGGAAAAATGTACCATCACCGAATTTTGAATCGTGGATACATATAGATCCTTAACATACTGAAACGGCTGCCATTATTGGTATCAAACCAATAGCGATTCATACAAGCTAAATCTTCTAATCGAAAATTAGGCCAAAGAAAGAACTTGAGTTTAATTAATTCATTTTTATCTCTATCAAGGTGTTTACTTTCATCCAAAAATTGACCCCAGCTTTTTATGTTGTTCTCCTTGCAAAATACTGGATTTTTATCCACACCATTCCTATTCTTGAAATTAAAATTTAAAGAATTGAGAATTCTCAATTCTCTACGCCGTCTAGACGATAAAATCATTTCAGGAACAAGCAAATCAAAATGATCCTTATCAACATCTTTTTGTTTTCCGTATCTTTGATTAGTTTGTTGCTTACTCTTATGAACTAATGAAATACCTATGGCTTGATACATAAGAAATTCTTCCAGATCTTTTATAGACGAAGTTAATAGGGGTTGGAACTTCATCAAACCAAATTCCGCCCAGCTAAACAGAGTAGACTCCTTCGAATAATGACTGACAATTCTGTCTAGCGGCAGATCTCCCATTTTCAAATAGGCTAAAAGCCTTCGTTTACTTTGTAAACGCCCTTTTGTGTTACCCACCATCTGCATTAAGCTCAGCCGCTCGAGCATATCCTCCTCAACTAGCCGCTCGGTGTGGATGCTAAAACCCAAATACTTCGCTTGAAGGTCAACGAAATCTACTAGCCTCGGCGAGTCACTCCGGTATTGTGTTTTTTTTTTACTGAACCCTTGTTCATAATCTTCTCTAATAACTTCTTGGATGTCTTCGATGTCGATGTCTTCGATGTTTTGACTAACATTTGCTTTTCCTTTAGTTGCTTTTCCTTGACTAACATTTGCTTTTCCTTTAGTTGCTTTTCCTTGACTAACATTTGCTTTTCCTTGACTAACTTCTTCTTCTTCTTCTTCTTCTTCTTCTTCTTCTTCTTTTCCTTTGAAATTTAAAAGAAGTAACTTCATAGGTCTAAGCCACGGGTTCATTTGATATGTCCTCTTACGTAGCAGAAATTCTGGGAAGAACCAATCTTCCTGATTCGAATCTTCCTCATTCGAATTCGCTCTGGGTGCCTTTAAGATTTCTTCATTCATTCCCATCCAATTAAAAAAGCTTTTTTTGTCTTCTTTGATTTCTGGATTTTCTTTGAGTTCTGGATCTTCTTTGAGTTCTGGATCCTTTTCGATTTCTGGATCCAAGAGCATTTTTGGAACGATATCATAAATAAGACCTCTAGTCTCATTCTCAATTATTTCAGAATTCTCATTCTCAATTATTTCAGAATTCTCATTCTCAATTATTTCAGAATTCTCATTCTCAATTATTTCAGAATTCTCATTCTCAATTATTTCAGAATTCTCATTCTCAATTATTTGAGAATTCTCATTCTCAATTATTTGAGAATTCTTAGTCTCAATCTTAGTATTTGTATTATGGTTAGGGTCGATCTTTTTCCCAGCCTCCAAATTGACTAGATATTTTTCGAAAAACTTCCAATCAAAGTCCATATATTTTCTTTCAGGTTTTTTCTTTCGCATTTTTTTCAGAGACATATAAACCTTGTCTAGATAATTGTCTAGAGAATTCTTGTCTAGATAAACCTCGTCTAGATAATCCTTGTAATAATCCTTTTCTAGATAAAGCTGGTCTAGAGAATCCTTGAAATAAACCTTGTCTAGAAAACTCTTGTCTAGATAATCCTTGTGATAATCCTTGTCTACATAAGTATTGTCTAGATAATTGTGTAGATAAGTATTGTCTCGATAAAGCTTGTCTAGAAACTTCTTGTCTAGTATACAATCCTTGAAATAAGTCTTGAAAACAATCTCCTCTGGTATATCAAATAAGTCGATCTCTTGGCTCTTATTTACTTGTAATGGCAATTTAGAAATAGAGGAGTCCTTCTTAGTTTCAGAAGAAATGTATTTATATGCTAAAAGATCATATTTATAGTTTTTCTGAAACTTAGTTTTTTGATTTCTTACTAATGAATATACTTCAGAATCATCTTGTTTTTTGGAATGAAGTAATGGGTCTTTTTCATATGAATCTCCTTTATTTAAATCGTTATTTTGAGGCGTATGGCGTCGGTTGACTTTATTTCGCCAGGTTTGTGCGCCTACTCGCTCCCAATGAACCTTAGATAAATTGTATTGAGACTGACCTCTTAACCAGTTTTTCCATGGATTCGTTCCAAAATTTCGAAGTTTCTTATGCTTTAATTCGGAATGAAATATTCCCTGTCTTTCAAAAGAATCCTTTATTGCAGTCTTAAGAAAAAAAGACGTTCCGCGATATTGAAGAACAGATCTTAACTTATCACTAACTAGGGTTTGTGATAATTTGTAAAATACATATGCTTGTGACAGGGAAGATAAATTTGGCAAGGAAGCAAATTTCGGAACAATCTGTGACTTCCGCTTATTTATATTTTTTATAGTCGAACTAAAGGTAATTCTTTTTTGATTTGTTTCAGTATTGGAAATGTCTTTCTCAAAAAATTTTTTTGTTAAATTGATTCTAGGAATCTTAATGATACATAGAAAGATATCTAGGTATATTTTGTATATTTTTTCAATGAAAATTTTTTGAAAATAATTCCATTTACTTATTAATCGAACATTTCTTCTTTTTACAATTTTCCAAATATTTTTTGGTGATTCTACATTATTATTTTGCTTTTTGTTGTTAGGACTATTATTTAGTCCTGGAGTTACTTTTTTTTTTTCTTTTGTAATTCTTTCTATTTGATTTTTGATTGTGCTTGTTCTATTAATCAGATTTTGTATTTTTTCTTCTGAATTTGTAGAAGCTGTAGATCGAATTTGACTAAATGATTCATGAATTATCTCATTGCTGATTATAGAATCTTTTTCTTTTTGAGTTTCACTCGATTCATCTACTCCTATCCCTTTCAATCTTGTATTTTTTTTTATTATTTTCAAAATTGTGCTTTTTAGAACTAGAACCCTTTCTTTAAGCCGTTTTATGCTTTCTTTAAGCCGTTTTATGCTTTCTTTTAGGTTTCCTAGAACTCTAACAAAATTTTGCTTTATTTTTTGGTTGAAAACGCTTCTTATAAGTCGAAAGGCGCTCCCTTCCAATTTTTCTGCTGCTAATCTTTGACTTTTTTTGCCTAGTTCGTTAAAAATGGGCCCCCAAAAAATGGAAAAGGAACGGTTGGGTCGGGCACCACCCCAAGGATAGTCAGCTAGTCCCCAGAAAGACCTTATAAAAGCATAATCGTTGGTTATCCTTTGTCTATCATCCGCTGTGTGCCAAGGTTTCAACTCTAAAGGCCATAAAACTTTGACCTGAAGACCGTATTCCCACCACTCCTCCGGAAAGTTGCTGATGGATATGACGCCTATAGCAAAACCGTCATCGTTGCATAAAAGATGAGTCTCGTTTTCCCAGTCCTTTCTATCCTCAGCCCACTCGGGCTGCTGCAAAAATAAGATACGACCAATATTTTTAGCTATTATCGCTAAAGGCAATGCAATATATCTTCTAAAATAGGAGTTAAAAATTAATACGATACCTCTTACTCCTAGCCCATAATAAAGCTCATTCCATGCATCTATTCCATCCATCCGGAACAGCTCTTCTTCGGGGTCTAGTTCTATTTTCTCTTTTTTGATTCTTTTCAATTTTTTCCGTTCTTTCAATGCTTTGCTTTTTTTTTCGTCTATCTTCCTTTTTGTCTTCCCTTTTGTCTTCCTTTTTGTCTTCCTTTTTGTTTTTGTCTGTTCTTTCTTAGGTCCCTTAAGAGTGAAAAGGTCCCCTTTTTTGATTCCAAACCTATGCAGCAAATTTTGCATTTTCAAAACAAGGGGTTTCACTACCCTAAAAGAACTAGACAGTGTACTTTTTAAGAAGCCCAAAAAAAGAGGGGAATGCGGAAACATTTCAATCTGTCTTACAACAACTCCGTTTTTACGCCTTAGGACGCTCGCAACACCTTTGATGTCATCCTGATGCCAAAATTGGTCGCGCACCGCTCTCAAGGAGGTCCTCCACACGTCCTTATTCTCGGTTTTCCACTCGATATTGGTGATGAGGCTGCCAACGTGAACATGAGCAAGGCTTTTCTCAAAGTCAATACTATAAGGGTCTCCCCCACTCTTGATCAAATCCTTCTTAACCTTCTCATTAATCTCTTTAGCAATCTCCGGATCAATCTTATTACTATCTTTAGAAAGATTTTTGATAAGTAAATTTTGAGTATCCTGATTCAAAATAATTTCATATTTGTATTGTGCTGATATAATATCAAAGCACTCATTATCTCCTCGCTTGGTCACAAAGGGTTCGCCCAGGTCGTATGCGACCTCGCGGAGTAATACGTATGACCAGCGAGGGACGCGTTGACCGATGTGCGCTCGTCCCACACTTTCTCCCACTTTATAAGTCCTTAGTTGCTTTAGCTTTTTTAGTTTTCGCTGGTTCCAATCAATGCCTCCCCCCCCTTTTTCCCAAGGCTTAGAAAAAAATTTTGCCAAAGGATTATAATATAATTTTCCTTCTGCTCTTAGTTTGAGTGTTTTACTTTTTAGTATCGCGAACATTCTCTCTTCAAATTTTGGGGACTCGAAAATGAAACCTGGCAAAAGGGTCTCATGAATTTGATTTAGAGCAAGGATTTGCTTAAGTTGAGATTCTGTAGGTTCATCGTCGATTCTTTCACGAGATTTTGTAGTTCCATTTTTTTTTCTTCGACGAGATTGCATTGCATTCTTTTTTCTTCCACTAGATTTACGAGATTTAATTACATTGTAGACTTTTTCACGAAATTCACCCAATTGAAGAAGTGCCCTTTCTTCGCTTAGACGTGCTTCTTCGCGTCGACGTGCTTCTTCGCG